ATGTAATGTAAATCCTCGTTTGCATCTAGGATTCAAGGAAATATTCGAATCCAGGGGTAGAAGGCCTATTAAGACTTCACGATTCCCTTGAACGGATAATTGACTTTTATAGAAAATAGAAAAAGGGGCAAAAATAAAGACTCCCTTTTCAGCAAGCCCTACCCTCTTTCAGGGTGACAACCGGGAAAGTAGGTATGGATTAGATCAAACGGAGATTTAGATTAGATCAAATGTAGAAATAGAGGTCCGGTCTGTATTAGATATCGATTTCTCCTTTTTAGTTATTTCTCTCCTTCTGTTTTGACTTACGAAGGTTAACAAAACAAAAAAAAAGACCTTATTATTCCTACATGTTCTTATTCCCCTGGGATATTACCACGTATTTTACTTGTGTTTAAGCTTTTTCAACCTATTTGGGGATTGGTTTCTGAATAGTGTATAGTGTTCGGTCAGAATCCCCTTTTGACTCTGCCCCATTGATTCCACTATTATATTATATAATTTTATTAATATTAATGAGGACTAATGGAATAATTCTTTCATATTTATAGAGATAAGGGGCATAATTCGCATGGATATAGTAAGTCTCGCTTGGGCTGCTTTAATGGTAGTCTTTACATTTTCCCTTTCACTCGTAGTGTGGGGAAGAAGTGGACTTTAGAAGCACTACTAACTGAGTTGAAGAATCAAAGCTGTATCGATTGTTTTATTGATTGTTCTACAACGCGTTTTGAACCCGTTCAAATAGAAATCTTCGAATTCCACTGGAACCCAATGGGGTAATCTATGATATGAATCAGACTCTTTCAATCAAAGGGATATTTCAGCGATTCCCGTCTTTATATTTAGAAAAGAAAGGGATTCACTACAATTCTTCCGAAATTCTCTGTGGAATGGGTTCTTACTATCGTTAAAGGAATTCGAATCCTAAAATAATAATTATTTCCATGGTCGGAGCAAATAGATTCATCAATTGGATGTTATGTCAATTCCCTACAATTACAATATAGGGAATTCATTTCCGCATCTATACATCTCTAGAAGAGAATATTGTAGATTGATCGATAGAAACTTAAGCCTTTATCCTTATTTTCTTTTTTATTCTAGATTAGAACTTTAGAGACTAAGTTTCTAGACTAAGAGCTAGATGGGATGGCAAGAAAGAAATAGATGAATCCTTCTACCATCCCATCTAGCTCTTAGAATACTTCCGATTCGAGTTCGCTCATTTTCTTTATTATTTAATATTTAAGTTAAGGCGTGAAATTGGAATCCTTTTCATTTAACTTCAAAAATTTTTGATCACAACTCAGAAGAAAAGTTTCATTCAAATTCATTTGAAAATGCAATTGAATTAATCCTTTTGACTGACTGTTTTTACGTAAATGATAAGTAGAAAGGCGGTAGGAACTAGAATGAATAGTGCAGTAGCAATAAATGCAAGAATATTGACTTCCATAATCTCATTGGTTTTTTTACTTCGCAATAACTCGGGATTTAATCCCCTAGAGATGATAAATCTTTCGTCTGTAAATTCAATGAATGAATTACCTCCCGATGATTTTGAATCGGATCAATATCACGAATAACAATATCTGATCTATCAAAACAATGTCTGATCTTTCAAATCAATTCGTCGTCGAGACTTGATTAGTATAACATAGGAAGTTCTTTTATCCATACCGAATCCAAATTTGGATTCCTGGCCCAAGCAATCGCAATTTTATTTATTTAACATTCGATTAATCACCTAGTTAAAAATAAAAACCTAATTCGAAACCTAAACAAACAATAAAAGCGAAACGGAAAAATAGTAAAGAAAAAAGAAATAAAGACTCCCCGTTTGATTTGGAAATGAGAGTATATCCCCCGACACCCTTTACTAGTTCATAGAAAAATGAATTTAGGCATTTATTGGATCCGTCGGGACTGGCGGGGCTCGAACCCGCAGCTTCCGCCTTGACAGGGCGGTGCTCTAACCAATTGAACTACAATCCCAGTGAAATAAGGGATATAGCAGAAAATTCTCTTCTTTTTTATCTTCGTATGGTATGGCAGGGGGGTTATACAATCTCATGGTGAATTGGCGAATTATTGGGCCGAGCTGGATTTGAACCAGCGTAGACGTATTGCCAACGAATTTACAGTCCGTCCCCATTAACCGCTCGGGCATCGACCCAGGAAAAATGAATTTTAGGCTTATTGGTAATCCATGATCAACTTCCTTTCGTAGTACCCTACCCCCAGGGGAATTCGAATCCCCGTTGCCTCCTTGAAAGAGAGATGTCCTAAACCACTAGACGATGGGGGCCGACTTGACCAACCGCCCTCATACTATGACCATAGTATCATCAATTTTTGCAAATTGTCAATACAATACAATAGAATGGAATGATTCGATCCAGGGGATCTTTCCATTTTTTTGATTCTTCATTCATATTGAGGAATCGTTCATTAGAATCGACATTCTCTATATAACTCTACTAAAAGAAATCTAGTA